TTATTGGACCACTATCCATTCTTTATTCGTCGAAAGAGTAGTTTAAACCTATCTATTTTTGATATCATTTATCTACTTTGAAACCATTACTATTATAATATATAATATTGAAATCGGTTTTGTTTTCAATCTAAATTAAGATAAGAGTCTCATTAAGCAACCACTAGTTTGAATTGCCCAAGCAAAAATCTCATTGTTTTAGATCCGAACTAAGCCTTCGTAATTCGTAATTTTTTTAAATCGAATTAAGGGTTTATTCATTGTTTATTTGAGGTAAATTCGAAATTGTTCGAATTGTGTAATCATCAATTACTGACATTGGTAAGCGACCCAAAGCGATTTGATTATAATTCAATTCGTGACGATCATAAGTAGAAAGTTCATATTCTTCGGTCATTGATAAACAATTTGTTGGGCAATACTCAACACAATTACCACAAAATATACAGATTCCAAAATCAATACTGTAATTAAGCAATCGTTTCTTTCGAATATCAGTTTCCAACTTCCAATCAACAACGGGTAAATCGATAGGACATACACGCACACATACTTCACAAGCAATGCATTTATCAAATTCAAAGTGTATTCGGCCTCGGAAACGTTCCGATGTGATCAATTTTTCGTAGGGGTATTGAATAGTTACAGGTAAACGATTTGCGTGGGACAGGGTAATCATGAAACCTTGGCCGATGTATCTGGCGGCTCGTATTGTTTGTTGACCATAATTTATGAATTCAGTTATCATAGGGAGCATATGTTGAATATCTATAAAAAAGATTTTATGCTTGTTTCTTTCTCTTGTTTGAGACAAGTCGTGAATCTAGGATATTGTGGTCTTTTACAGTGAAAGAAGTTGGGACGAGGTTGTCAATAATAGATTACCTAGAGAAATCGGTAAAAGAAATTTCCACCCAAGATTTAATAGTTGGTCCATTCTCAGCCTCGGTAAAGTCCATCTTGTTGCAATAGGAATGAACAAAAACAAATAAGTTTTGGCTAATGTGATAAAGATACCAATTAGTGTTCCAAAGACTTTACCCCCTTTATTTATGCCAAATAGCTCAGGAACAAATATGTACGGAATCGAAAGATTCCAACCTCCCAAGTAAAGAACTGTTACAAATAATGAAGAAACTAGTAGATTCAGATATGAAGCAATGTAAAATAAACCAAATTTGATACCTGAATATTCGGTTTGATACCCTGCTACTAATTCTTCTTCTGCTTCTGGTAAATCAAAAGGTAATCTTTCACACTCGGCGAGAGAAGAAATTAGAAAAACGATAAACCCGATGGGTTGACGCCACAAATTCCACCCCCAAAAACCATATTTTGACTGCGCTTCCACTATATCAACTGTACTTGAACTGTTAGATAATCATAGTCGATGATAACATCACTGTGCCCATCGCTATTACAGAACCGTACGTGAGATTTTCACCTCATACGGCTCCTCAGAGGTCACAAATAAATCTAAGGGACCTTTCTTATTCTTTATCTTGATATGTTTGTCAGATAGAGTCAAAATCTATCCTAAGGTCCCAAATTAGACCAATGGAATTCTGTCTGCTATATTTAAAACTAATAAATAAGTGCTTCTGAATTTATCTCATCTTTTAAGAATTTTAATTTTGCTTTGTTGATTAATAACCTTATCATTAAATAAAATAAAAAAAAAAATGTGCTTTATAGCAATATCACATATACATTTCAACCTCGAATTTTCAATTACGAAAAAAATTAGAGAGTCCATTAGGTCATGAATCATGCCAAAAATTTTATCTCTCTAAATAGAAATCAAAATGGAATTATAGGAAAGAAAGAATAAAAACAAAAAAAGAAAAAAGGAAAAAAAAAGACACCCCCCCTTTTTGCAATTAGATTCTTTTCTTTCTATTTCGATTTATTTTATTTCATTCCTATTCTCCTTTCTCAGAAAAAGGGCCTTTAACCAAAGTAAAAGATTACTTCGTTCTTGATAGTTATTTACTTACTCAGTGGATAGGAACATACTCTGGATCAGAATCATGGGGAGTACTTCTTGATCATTTCTACGAATGTAAAGCCCAAATTTGAATTCCTTTTATGTACAGAAATATCCTCTTGGATAACTTACATAATCTCAATTACTAATCCTTTGTGTATCTTGGTCTTCCTAACCATCCACTCATTTTTTCTTTCAAAAACCTCCCGTTGTGGAAATCCATCTATGGTAATAGACAGTAAAAACTCCATACAGGTGATCTTTTGAACCCGCTTCAAGCTATCATGACAATTCACGAATCTTGGGGTAAACAATCTCTCTTGCTTATGTTTACTTTTTTCACCATTTGATTCTTGTACATAGGAAATGAGACTCAACTTTTTTACTGCAAATTTAGAAGCCGTTTTCTTTCACTCATATAACTATCTGGTTTAGTTCATCAACTCAAATGCTGAAGAAAAATAAAAATATATATATAGTCAATCAAATCTTTTTATCCTTGTTTCTAGAAAGAAAAGAATTTGGATCAATTTTAGGTCTCACCGAATCACACGTAGAGATATTGATAACACACATAGAGCTAATGGTATTTCATAACTAATTGATTGAGCAGCTGCCCGTAGACCACCTAAAAAGGAATATTTATTATTCGATCCATACCCCGCCATAAGAAGTCCAACGGGAGCAATACTTGAAATGGCAATCCAGAAAAAAACACCAATACTAAGATCGGCTAGAACAAGGTGATCACCAAAAGGAATTACTGAATAACTTAGAAAGATAGATATTACTGCTATGGATGGTCCGATACTGAATAAACGAGTATCTCCTGTAGATGGAATAAGGTTCTCTTTCAAAAGTAGTTTTGTCCCATCTGCTAGAGCTTGAAGAATTCCTAAAGGGCCGGCATATTCAGGCCCAATACGTTGTTGTATTCCTGCAGATATTTCTCTTTCTAACCAAACAATTACTAGTACACCTATTGTGATTCCTAATACAAGAGTCAAAATAGGGACAAGCATCCATATGATCCCATAGACTTCTTTTAAGGATTCCAATTTGGAAAAAGAATTGATAGTCTCTATTTCTGTTGTATCAATTATCATTTCAACGATCAACTTCTCCCATAATGATATCTATGCTACCTAGTATTGTCATAATATCAGCCAATTTCATTCTTTTAACTAACTGAGGAAGAATTTGCAAATTGATAAAACCTGGTGGGCGAATTTTCCATCTCCAAGGAAAAACGCTCTGATCTCCTATCAGAAAAATCCCCAATTCGCCTTTTGGGGCTTCAACTCTAACATAAAGTTCTTGTTTCGACAATTCAAAAGTTGGAGAAGGCTTTTTACTAATAAACCGATATTCAAAATCATTCCATTCAGGATCTTTTAATCTGTCAAAACGTCGCATTTCTAAATTTTCGTAAGGCCCTCCTGGAATTCCTTCCAGAGCCTGTTGAATAATCTTTATGGATTCTGTCATTTCACCGATTCGTACTAAATAACGAGCTAATGAATCCCCTTCTCGTTGCCATTGAACCTGCCAATCAAATTCGTCGTAAGACTCATAATGATCAACTTTACGAAGATCCCATTCTATTCCGGAAGCTCGTAGCATTGGTCCCGATAAACCCCAATTTAATGCCTCGTCTCTCCCAATAATGCCTACGCCTTCAACTCGTTCTAAAAAAATAGGATTCCGGGTAATAAGTTTTTGATACTCAGCAACCCCTGTTAAAAAATAATCGCAAAAATCCAAACATTTATCTATCCAGCCATAGGGTAGATCGGCAGCCACTCCTCCAATACGAAAATAATTATGCATCATTCGCATACCGGTGGCAGCTTCGAATAGGTCATATATCAATTCTCTTTCTCGAAAAATATAGAAGAAAGGGGTCTGTGCACCAATATCCGCCATAAAAGGACCGAGCCATAACAAATGAGAAGCTATCCGACTCAACTCCAACATAATGACTCTGATATAGCTAGCCCTTTTAGGTACTTGAATATTGCCTAATTGTTCGGGTCCATTTATGGTTATTGCTTCTGTGAACATAGTAGCTAAATAATCCCAACGTGTTACATAAGGCAAATATTGTATAATTGTTCGGTTTTCCGCAATTTTCTCCATCCCTCTATGTAAATAACCCAATATTGGTTCGCAGTCGACAACATCTTCACCATCTAGAGTAACGATGAGTCGAAGAACACCGTGCATTGATGGGTGCTGAGGCCCCATATTGACTATCATGAGGTCTTTTCTTGTAGTTGGTGCAGTCATAAGTTTTTTAACGATTCATTCTTCCATGAATTACTGAAAGTGAAAAGAAGTTCATCAAAATTTAATCGAAACATATAAGTGAAAATGAAATAACTCTTCAAATTAATCAAATTAACGAGTTTTTGTCTCTCGAATGTCCAACTTATTAATTAATTCTTTATAACGTACTCTATTTTTTTTTGCCAAATAAGCTAGCAGTCGTTGACGTTTTCCCAAAATTTTCTTCAAACCTCTCTGAGATAAATAGTCTTTTTTGTGCAATTCTAAATGTGAAGTAAGTCTCCGTATCTTATTGGTGAAATTGAATACTTGAAATTCAACAGATCCTTTCTTTTCTTCTTGAGAAATAACTGAAATGACAGAATTTTTTACCATAAATGAATTGCCCCTTTCTTTATTTTACAGATATGGATTTTTTTAGAATTTTATTGATCAGTAATAATAATGCCAGTAATTTGAACGTGGTATATAGACTTAATTTCTTTATGAACCTCTAATTTTATTTTTATCAATTCCAATAAATTAATCAAATTTTTAATTTGATTCAGATAGGAATCCAAAAAGGTGGTAGGTACGTTTTTTCATTCACAAAAGCGAATAATTGAAACCGAAAATCCTAAAATGAAGAAGATTCTGTTGATTCATTTCTAGATCTAATCAATACCTTATTTTATTGATTTAGTATCGTCTACTCGAATTAGATTAGAATGAGATGTAAAACAGGGCATGTTCGCATTTGTTTGCTTTCAGATACTCTATATGAGACAGGGTATATAGTACTATCAATTAATTTTCAATGGTGGATACATATGTATCCTTAAGATACTGAAACGGCTACCATTATTGGTATCAAACCAATAACGATTCATACAAGCTAAATCTTCTAATCGATAATTAGGCCAAAGAAAGAACTTAAATTTAATTAATTCATTTTTATCTTTATAAAGGGGTTTCCTTTCATCCAAAAATTTATTCCAGTTTTTTACATTGGTTTCGTTGCAAAATACTGAATTTCTATCGACGACATTCCAATTCAAAGAATTAAAAAAACTTCGAATTCTCAATTCTCTACGACGTCTAGACCATAAAATATTTTCAGGAACAAGCAAATCAAAATGAATTTTTTCTGTATTTATTCTTTGAGTTTGAGGTTGCAGAATGAATTCGTCAAAATTCTTTTTATCAACATATCTTTGTTCTCGGTATCTTTGATTAGTTTGGTGTTTACTTTTATGAACCAATGAAATACCTATAGTTTGATACATAATAAATTGTCCATTATTTTTTCCAGACAACCGAATAGGTTCGATAATCAATACCCCCTTCTTCATCAAGTCTGTAAGAGGTAAATTTGCCTGAATCAGCATTATATCCAAACGCATTTCTCTCCTTTGAATTGACGATATAGTAATTTTGGTTGGATTTATCAGTCGAAGCAGGAGACAATATACCTTGATATTTTCGAACATTCTTTGATTCAAAGCATCGTTCCATTTCAATTGAAAAAGCAAATAACGTTTCAAGAACAAATCTAGTTCTGCTTCCGTGTTGCTTTTGTATTGTTTTTTATTTTTACCCTTTTTTGTGTCTGATTCCATGTAATCTTTTTCAAGATCGTTTTGATGTTTTGAAAAAACAGGGCTCAGATTTCTTTTGTTTTCTATATCTGATCCACGCTCTCTTTGACTTGGGGGTTCTTTTGCTTCTTGACTTCGATTCTTTATTTTTTTATTTGATGGTAGAAAAAAGTTTTGTTTTTGGTTTTTATTTTGACTAACATTTTCATTTGTATTCAAATTAAAAAGAAGGAATTTGCTTGGTATAATCCACGGTTTTATTTTATAGACATTATAAAGTAGTACAAATTCTGGGAAGAACCAAAATTCCAGATTCAATATGGGACGATTAAATATTTTTTCATTCATTCCCATCCAATCAAAAAAGACTTTTTTCGAATTTTTTTGAGTTTTTTCTGGATTTTGATGAGTTGTAAGATAAAAAACCCCTTTTTTATCAATTTTATCAATTATTTGATAATTATTAATACCAATTTTAGCATTTGGATTGCTGTTGGTATTGATCTTAACCCAGGCCTCAATATCTCCTTTTTGTCTAAGAGAAAAATGGAGAATTTTCCAATCAAAATATTTTCTATCGAGATTTCTTTCTATATCTAGAATATTGCCCTTTCTTAGATAATTATTGATATGAAGATTGCCGGGCATATCAACAAAGTTGTGTTTGGACGTGTTGGAATTATACGAAATTTCTAAGTTCTTCTTTACTTGAAAGGGTAATCTAGAAAAAAAAGAGTCACTTTTATTTTCATAATTAATCGATTTATATGCTAAAAGACCGTATCTATAACATTTTTGAAAATTATCTTTTTGGTTTGATAATGAATAGAGTTCCGAATCATTTTCTTTTTTGTAATGAATTAATTGGTCTTTTTCATATGAATTCCATTTGTTTAAGTTTCTACTTTTATTTTGAGCCATACAACTTTGATTAACCCTAGTTCGCCATTTTTTTGGCATTAATCTAGACCATCTAATCTGAGATAAATCGTATTGATAATGCCATCTTAACCAGTTTTTCCATTGATTGATTCTATAACTCTGAAGTTTCTTATGTTTTAATTCCGAATGAAATATTCCTAGTGTTTTAAAATAGTCCTTTATTTTAGTCTTAAGGAAACAAGACGTTGTGTTATATTGAAGAACAGATCTAAATTTAGACAAATTAATAACTTGGGTTTGTGATAATTTGTAAAATACATATGCTTGTGACAAGTAGGATAAATCACAAAAAATATGTGAATTTTTCTTACTAATATTATAAAGTGACTTTTTTATGTTTGTTGATTCAAGAAAGAGTTGTGTAGTAATTCTAGGAATATTAATGATAGATAAAAATAGATCGATGTATAATCTTTGAATGAATAATTTTAGAAAATAATGGAATTTCCATATTACTCGAGTATTTCTGCTTTTTAATATTTGGAAAATTTTTTTTGGTGATTCGAATTTTTTAATATTATTTGTTTTATTAGGACTAATGTCTATTTCTGGAGTTACTTTCTTTTTATCTTTTGTAATTCTTTCTATTTGATTTTTTATTGTACTTGTTCTATCAGTCAAATCCTTCATTTTTGTTTCTATCAGTGACGAATTTGGCCAATTTACAGATTCAATTTGACTAAATGATTCGTTAATTATTTGATT